AAACATAAAATTGTGCAAGAATATATAGTTCCATTGTTTCTTTTTTTTTTATTCCATAACAAGCCTTTTTGTTTCAAATAATAGTCATTGGAACAAAAAAAAGGCCCGGCGAGGTACTGACCTGGCCAGGCCGTGGAATTTTAAAAAGCTCTTTCAGACGAAATCAAAGAGGTACTTTTTATATTATTTATATATTTCTTACTTATATAAATTACTACTATATATTTGATTTTTTACTTATAAAATATATATTATTTTATTATTTTATTTAGGTATTTATAATTATATAGGTAATTATATATATATTAATATGAATTTATATTCATTTTATATTCATTGGAATAGTGGATTGGAGATATTTCTTTCGAGCCCTTCTTACTTTATTTTATATCAATGGAATTACTTTTTTTCTATATTTTGTATATTTTTATATGTCTAGATAATTATATATCTAATTATATATCTATATAATAAACTAAATAAATTAATAATAGAATAAAAATAATATAATAAAAGAAGAGGTATAAAAGAAAGACCCTTTTTTCAAACCTTACTTTTTGTGTAATGTAACATAGTAATTATCCTTTTCAGATGGGGGAGATGGCTGAGTGGACTAAAGCGTCGGATTGCTAATCCGTTGTACGGGTTTTTCGTACCGAGGGTTCGAATCCCTCTCTTTCCGCTTTTGTCAATGACTTGGTATTTTTTTTTATTTATCTTTCAATTTAGACGAGTCTTTTTTTTTTATTTAATAGTTAAAGATGTGGAATAGATAAAATCCTAAGAACATTTAAAAATCGATCAAGGAAAATAAAAACTTTCTTTTTTATTCGTCACGTCCAGGATTACGTCCTGGATCATTAGATAGGAATCCGAAGATAAAGAGAGAAACAAAGAATATCACTACTGTGTAAACAAATAGTTTGAGAGTAAGCATGACACAATCTCCAAGATCATTTTTTTTGGGGGGAAAAAAAGAGAATAGATTCTCCATTTTTATACCACATATATCTTATTTTGACACCAAGAAATGGTTTTTATAAATCTAGAAATAGAAAATAATTTTCAGAAATTAATTTATAATGGAATATGAGTCAAGTCTTTCATTACCCATTTTTTCATACCCACAATTAGATATTGTGGGGGACTCTAATAAGTTCTTTCAATGTAAAAAAGGTCCGAATGCGGAAATGAGGTGATCCCCAGACTTTTTGTGGCGATACAAGAATTTCAATATTTGAATCGAAGTTTTATAGTATAAAACTTATCTTATCTTATCATATCAATTGTTAGAATTTTTTTTAGAACAAATCATGAATTTTTCTAGGACAGTTTTCAAGATCTCATCGAAAACTTACAGCAGCTTGCCAAACAAAAGCTAAGAGAAAAAATAGCAGAGGTATTACTGGCATAATATCTACGATTGGATTCAAAAAAGCGTAGGCCTCGGGCAATTTGGCGAAGAAAAAACTATTTGAAGAAAGAGCAGAATTAAGCCAGATACAGATCAAACTAAAGATATTAAGCATAACAAACATTTTGTTCTTTGTTTTGTTCTTGAAGATAATTGTATTTATTTTGATTTTGATTGAGTTCTTAATATGAGTTATTAATAATTGATAATATAATGTTATTTTTTTTTTAGTTTAAGTTATAGAAAAAAATGAGTAAAAACTCAAAATTTAAAAATAAAAAGAAGGTAGACCAAAAAACTTTTCTTTGATTTGAACTAACTCAATCAAAAATACTTCAATTCTAAAATGAAAAGAGAATAGAAGAAATCATACTTTCATACAATATCTTAATTGAATTATATGTAATGATCAATAAATTTCGTTTAATTTGATATCTAAATGTATCAAAATCCTAGTGCCAATCTATTCTATAGATATTTGGACTATAATTGACGAACAACTAATAACAATATTAGTGTTTATTAATGTCGAATATAAATATAAAATGGGGCGTGGCTAAGTGGTAAGGCAACGGGTTTTGGTCCCGGTATTCGGAGGTTCGAATCCTTCCGTCCCAGAACATACCTATTATATATATCATATCAGATTATATATATTGTAATATTGTATTAGAATACATATTTTCTATCATAAGAAAAGATTGTCTTTTTTTTTTTAAAAACAACTTTCTGTTTTTTTATTAAGACTATAATCAAATAATAAATAATATTATATAGAATATGATTTATTTTTTCTTATTATTCTTATAATGATTGATTCTTATCTTCTTATCTGAATTATATCTTTTTAAAAAATGGAATCGTATTCAAATAACACCAAATAACACACAAATATAATTGAATCGATTTGTATCCAGGTAAGATGGGAGCATAGATCAAAAGAAGAGAAAAGAGTTTTAATTAAAAAAGCAAAATCCGGGGACGGGCTTTTCATTGTATGCCTATCCCTCTCATATTGAAGTTCGTTAGTCATAAAAAAGAAAAAAAAAAAGCCTTACTTACGATATCCATTGGAATTTTAAATGCTGCATTCTAAGTGGTGCAGCCTGATTTTAAATTTTAAAAATTAGAAACACGGGTGTGTTTTTGATATTGGGGTACTAATTAACTTCAATCAATAATCTATAGGATTAGGATTCTTTTTTGTGTTTTCTCTAATGAATAATTGTAAATCTATGTAACAATTGAGACAAAGTTTAATATCTTATTCACTTTACCTTAGGTAAAGGTTGCAAAAAGATTATTGAATTTTTTCAAGTCAAATAAACTACGCAGAAAATGAGGAAATGCTTATATGTATGTCTTGTTATCGTTCTATTTCATTGAAAACTTTATTTATTTCAATTCATTTTTGCGAAAATAGATTTGTGATCCCTAAATGAAAAATATTTAACATAGAATATATAGAATATATATATAATCACTTTCAAAAACATTTGTTTAGATCTGATAGATATGGGAATCTCCTATTCTTTTCTTTCGATTATGATTTATCAAAAATAATAACAACCCCAATACTCCCTTAAATCAGTCTTTATTCTCCACCCCATTAAATTAATTAAACTAATGAAAAAAAACAAATTTAATTTTTTTTTTGATCTATCTCTATCTATTTGTTTGAAATGATTGATGTTTTAATCAGAATATGAATTTCTCTCTCTTATTATGAGAATACGGTTTTTACTTTTACTGTAAAACTTTATTCAAATAATGTTAGGAAATCTTTCAATCAATTTAATCTTTTGAATAATGTCTTACGAGTCCTTGGTACTTGAAGAAGTGTTAAATTGATGAATCTATTTTTTCAAGTCACTTGAAGATGCAGATTAAAAAAAAAAGAACTTATTTGTGTTAGTTATTATTTCGAATTTTTATATTAGAATTTGAAATTCTAATATAAAAATCTATGGAGTTAAATTGAATTCTTGCTGATACTTCTTCATAAATTACCTATTCATAAAAGTATAGATTACTATATACCGATAGAACCAATGATTATTCATGATTCCATAATTGAATCAATTACATACTGGTTACAGCAACCTACTAGAAAAATGTTATGGTAAAACTTCGTTTAAAACGATGTGGTAGAAAGCAACGTGCGACTTGAAGGATATGGTCGGTTGTGGATTCTGACATCCGCCATTTTTTTTTATATTCATTATATAGGAATGAGGGTGCTTCTGGCTCGACATCGTTTGTTCTGTTCCACTAGAAAAACCTCATTTTTTGGGGGTTGTGGTGTAAATAGTACATGATCATGATGGAGCTCGAGTAAAAAGTATTGATTCATTTTTTAGGGGCACGGATCTAGGGTTAGTGTTAATTAATAAGTTGAAACAACTTCGTAAGTATATTTTCGATATAGAAATCGAAAGGATCCAATTCTAGCAAGTTTAAAATTCATAAGGAAAATTGCTTGGAATTGGTAAAACTGTTTCGATCAAAAGTGTATCACGCGGGAATCAACCATTTGTATGATTCTTTGATAGAAAGAAATTACAAAAATGGTATGTTGCTGCCATTTTTTGAAATGATTAAAGATCACCGAAGTCATGTCTAAACCCAACGATTCAAGGGAACGATAAAGAATTCTGGAACAAGTAAATACCGTTTTCAGTTGTCTCAATAAATAGATCATAATGAAGAATCAAAAAAATTCTAAAGGAGACAGACAAAAAATGCGTGGTTAGAGACCGCTCAATAAACGAAATGCCTAAAGGTTTTCTTTTGGGTTATTTGAAAATTATCCAACTTGAGTTATGAGGATGTGAATACGAATGATTTTTTTTCTTTTTTCGGACAATAATAAGAATAAGGAAAAGCACTTAAATCATAGTTTAATTGATTTGATGATTTTATGGATCTATTTAATATGAATTAAAAATTCTATACATAGACATAATTTCGAATTTGCTTGAGCCGTACGAGGCGAAAACTTCTTATACGTTTCTAGGGGGGGAGTATTATTCATCTACATCTATCCCAATGGGTGGTTTATCGAATCGTTGCAATTGATGTTCGATCCCGAAGAGAAGGAAGAGATCTTCGGAAAGTGGGTTTTTATGATCCGATAAAGAATCAAACTTATTTAAATGTTCCCGCTATTCTATATTTCCTTGAAAAGGGCGCTCAACCTACGGGAACTGTTCATGATATTTCAAAGAAGGCGGGAGTTTTTATGGAACTTTCCTTTAATCAACAGATGAAATTAAATTAATGAAAAAAAAAAAAGGGGGGGGGATGACTTGTATATAACTTTGTATAAACTTTTCTATATTACTCCCCCTCTTTTGTTCTATTCCTACCCATTTATTATTACTACCACAAAATGTTGTCGTCTATAACGACAACATTTTCTTTTTTTTATTTTAGTAAGATAAATTCATATAAGACAGATAAATAGAAAAAATAAGACAGATAAATAGAAAAAAAAAAAGAAAGTGAATAAATGAAGTAGTTGGATCTATAAATAGAAAATTTTATATTATTGCTAATTCAATCAATAATGGTTGGTTTTCGTTGAAACTTTAACTTTCTTTTTTTTTTTATGAACTGAACAAATCAAATAAAAAAAACATGGTATTTAAGCTTGCTTTTTTTACTTATATTGATTGAGTAAACCCAAGCAATATTTTTTTATACTTCTCTCCGAATTTTTTTTACACCTATACCTTTTTGTATCTATCTTTATTATCTATGCAGTGTCAATTCAATACAAGTCATTCGTTTTTTTTTATTTGATTTGGATTATAGTTATAGTAATTCAATATTTTATTGAATTTAATAATAAAATATTGTTGAATTAAATAGAAAATATTGAATCATTTTGTATTTGAATTTATGGTTTTCTACATTATGTTCTTTTCTCAACATTCATATTGACAACAGTATATCAAACAAATATAATCCGATCGTGAATAAATGTATCTATTTCTCTGTTCTATAGACTTGGTTTTTTTTTACTTTATTCAAACGATGGGTTCATTGGATTTGCTGGGATACAAGAAGTCTTTCTTTTTTTTTAATAAAAAAAATGGATAAGATAATAATGTATAACATACGAACAAAATCTGTGGTAGTCGATCAATTTACATTTGATTTATATTTTTATCTTAATCTATCTTCTTATTTTAGACGTCATTGTATTTGCATCTGATATGTTCATTTTTATGTTCAGAATCGCTTAGAAATATTTTTTATATTTTAATATTTTGATTGCGTTGTGTAATTCAATCTCTTTTTTGATTCCGATTGGATCTATACATTTTGATTCGGGTTGCTAACTCAACGGTAGAGTACTCGGCTTTTAAGTGCGACTAGCATTTTTTACACATTTGTATGAAGTAACGGATTCGTCGATACCATCGGTAGAGCTTTGTAAGACCGCGACTGATCCTGAAAGGAAGGAATGGAAAAAGCAGCATGTCGTATTAATGGAGAATTTTGAGAATATTTTATTCGTATCTTATCGGATCGATACAAAATCTTGTTTGAATTCTTGACGCGAAAAAAAAAAAATAAAAAAAGATTAAAGTTGGATTAAGTGAATAAATGGATAGAGCCCCTTGGCTCCAATTCTAGGGAAACAAAAAAAAGCAACGAGTTTATGTTCTTAATTTGAATAATTACCCGATCTAATTAAACGTTAAAAATATATTAGTGCTTGATACGGTAAATGTTTTTACCATAAGTAGATTATCGATTTTTTTTAATCCTAATTATTAGTAGATATTCTCCATTAGAGTGTGGGGATGAATGTGTAGAAAAGCAGTATATTGATAAAAATCTTTTTTTTTTTTCCAAAATCAAAAGAGCGATTGGGTTGAAAAAATAAAGGATTTCTAACCATCTTGTTATCCTATAATGAACATAAACCGATTTAATTAGATTTTCATTAGATGGAAAAAGAAAGGATAAAGAGTCCGTTGATAAGTCTTATCTGTTTCCGGGGTATCTATCTAGTCTTTTCTTAAATATCCTGTTTTGACTGTATCGTACTATGTGTCATTTAATAACCCAAGAAATCAAATCTCCTATCCCTGGTTTCAATCTAATTTAAAATAAATGGAGGAATTAAAAGGATATTTAGAACTAGATAGATTTAGGCAACATGACTTCCTATACCCACTTATCTTTCGGGAGTATATTTATGCACTTGTTCATGATCATGGTTTAAATAGGTCTATTTTGTTGGAAAATGTAGCTTATGATAATAAATCTAGTTTACTGATTGTAAAACGTTTAATTACGCGAATGTATCAACAGAATCATTTGCTGATTTCCACTAATGATTCTAACCAAAATCCATTTTTAGGATACAACAAGAATTTGTATTCTCAAATTATATCAGAAGGATTTGCAGTCATTGCGGAAATTCCATTTTCTTTACGATTAATATCTTCCTTAGAAGGGGCACAAATCGTAAGATCTTACAATTTTCGATCCATTCATTCAATATTTCCTTTTTTAGAGGACAAATTCCCACATTTAAATTATGTGGCAGATGTACTAATACCCTACCCCATCCATCTGGAAATCTTGATTCAAACCCTTCGCTACCGGGTGAAAGATGCCTCCTCTTTGCATTTATTGCGGTTCTTTCTTCATGAGTATTCGAATTGGAATATTGTTATTATTCCAAATAAAGCTATTTCTTTTTTTTCAAAAAGTAATTCAAGATTATTGTTATTCTTATATAATTCTCATATATGTGAATACGAATCTGTCTTCCTTTTTCTCCGTAAACAATCTTCTCATTTACGATTAACATCTTCTGGAGTCCTTTTTGAGCGAATTTATTTACATAGAAAAATAATAAAACATCTTGTCGAAGTCTTTGCTAATGATTTTCCGGGCATCCTATGTTTCCTGAAGGATCCTTTCATTCATTATGTTAGATATCAAGGAAAATCAATTCTGGCTTCAAAAGATACGCCTCTTCTGATGAATAAATGGAAATATTACCTTGTCAATTTATGGGAATGTCATTTTTATGTGTGGTTTCACTTGGGAAGAATCTATAT